TGTTCGTTCAAGAAAAGTTCCAAAAGATGTTAATCGCAAATAAAAGGATTGTTTACGAATAAAAACAAATAAAAATTCGCATTCAAACACATAAAAATTGTATAGGAACCGAAATAGTCTTTTATTTTCTTTTGAAAAAACGAAAATGGATTTCTTCTGAGTAATGAGAAGACTATTCCAATTATGATATTCGTGAAGAAAGAATCGCAATAAATGCAAAAAGGGAACATCTTGAATCCAGCATTGAAGAATTTGAACCAAGATTTCCATATGGATGGGATGAGGTATTAGTATATCTGAGACATAATTTAAATGCGATAATTTGTCCTCTAAAAAGGGAAAAATTGAATGAATTGATCGTAAATTATGATATTTTGGTATTTCTTTTTCTTTGAAATAAGATACTAATCGCAGCGAGAATGGAATTTCTACAATAATTGAAAAACTTTCTGATATCATTTGAGAATAAAAACGAGAATAAAAAAAATTGTTGTGGGTGTGCCCAACAAATCGATTTTGGTTAGAATCATTAACCAAAGAAATCAAAGATTTCTGTTGATAGATTCGAATAATTAAACGTTTTACAAGTGCTAAACTATATTTATTGCCATAACCAAAAACTTCCGCGGATTCGTAAAAAATTGAACCATTTAAACCATAATCATGAGCAAGTGCATAAATATACTCCTGAAAGAGTAGCGGATATAGGAAGTGTTGTTGCCGAGATCTATCCTTTTCTAAATATCCTTGTAATTCTTCCATTGACTTACATTTCTACTTGAACCAGAAACAATAGGCATTTCTTGAATTATCAAATTATACATAGTGCAATATGGTCAGAACAGGGTATGTATTATGTATGGAAAAAAATATATACCCCGGAAACAGGGAGTCCAATCAACAGATCTTTTTCCTCTCCCCTTCTATCCAATGGGTTTATCTTCGTTATAATTACCAGAGGGTCAAAAATCTTTTATTTTTACAACCCGATCGCTCTTTTGACTTTGGAACAAATTCTTTTTGTCAGTATACTGTTTCTTCTACACATTCGTTTCCAATCCATAATAGAGAAATAGTTAGGATTTATTAAAAAAGAAAAAAAAAAGAATCAAAGGTCCATTCACAGGAGAACCCTTCCCCGCATCAGGCACTAATTTATTTTTAACATCTAATTAGATCGGGTAATTATTCAAATTAAGAATAGAAGCTCGTTACTTTTTTTTTATCAGAATTGGAGCCGTAGGGCTCTATCCATTTATTCACTAGACCAACTGTAAATGTGAATTTCTTTTGCCCTCCTCCAAAAATCAAAACAAAATTTTGGAATGATCCGGTAAGGATCAACTCAAAATTCCACTCAAAAAAATAAGAATATAATAAGAAATTCCATTTTTTCTTATTATTACGACATGCTGTTTTTTCCATCCATTACCTTTCAGGATCTGTCGTAGTCTTATAGACTCTACCAAGAGTCTGGACGAATTCCTTGCTTCATCCAAATGTGTAAAAGATCATAGTCGCACTTAAAAGCCGAGTACTCTACCGTTGAGTTAGCAACCCAGATAAATATGATATGTAGATACGATCGAAATAAAAAAAATCAATTGAATTGCACTGTACAACTACGTCAAAACATTGAACTAATAAGAAATGAAATATAAAGGAAAGATTTTATGATCAATTATAAACATCAAAATAGCAAAATGAGCGGATCGAATTTTAAACAACAGATTCCCAATAGAAATGTCAAAATTTACATTTACAGACCGCCCCCTTTTCTCAAAATTTTTGATTTTCGTTAAGAAAATACATCTTGTATAACAGTAAATCCGGCAAACCCATTATTTGACTGAAGTAAAGGAAAAACCAATAGGGGTCGGAGTCGGAATAAACAGATCTATTTATCTACGATCGAATTATATTTGTTCGATACACCATTGTCAATATGAATGGAATGTTGAGAAAACAAATTCAATTAATTCAATTAAATTAATAAGTAAATCAAATAAGTATTTGTGTTGGATTGGCACAAGAAGAAATAAAGTAAATTAAGTATAAATAGAACAAGAAAAGAGCAAATTGTGGGTAAATAATTACCAAAAATAGATACTAGTTACCCTTCCTTTTTTATTTAGAAATTTTGTTTTTTTTTTCTTTACGAAGCTCTTTCTTTAAATAATTCTGCTTTCCTTAAAATATCATGAACAGTTCCTGTAGGTTGAGCACCTTTTTCAAGGAAATAACGAATAGCAGGAACGTTTAAATAAGTTTGATTCTGTATCGGATCGTAAAAACCCACTTTTTGAAGATCTCTCCCTTCTCGTCGGGATCGAGCATCAATTGCAACGATTCGATAGATCGCTCATTGGGATAGATGTAGATAAATAATACCCCCCCTAGAAACGTATAGGAGGTTTTCTCCTCATACGGCTCGAGAAAAATGATTCTAATATTTCTGTATATTCTGTATATAATGGCAAATAGATCCATAAAATCATGAATTAGACTATGATTTGAGTTGTTTTTTGTTCTTACTTACAGAAAAAAGAAATATCATTCGTACTCATAACTCAAGTTGGGTAATTTTGAAAAAGTTCGAAGGTAAATCCTTAGGCATTTCTTGAGTCGTCTCTAACCTCTCTTGTTTGTCTCGTCTCTATTTTTACTCCTCATTATAATAAAATAATAAAATTATTGAGACAATTGAAAATAGTGTTTCCTTGTTCCGGAATCCTTTCTCTTTGCTTTGTAAAATCATTGGGTTTAGACATTACTTCGGTGATCTTTACTCCTTTTTTTTTTTCAAAATGGCAGCAACATACCTTTTGTTTTTTGTTATTTCTTTCTGTGGAAAGATAATACGAACGATTGATTCCCTTGTAATATAATACACTTTACATTTTAATCGAAAAGTTTTACTTTACCAATTCCAACAAGTTGACTTTTTTTATTTCATTTCAAACTTGTTCAAATTTTAACCCTTCGATTTCAATTTCTATATTGAGGATATACTTACAAAGTTGGTCTAACTTATTAATTGTTACTAACCCTAGATTCTTCCCCCGATAAATTAATCAATACTTTTTGCTCGAGCTCCATTATGTACTATTCCTTTCCCATTTACGAACCCAACACAAATTAGGTTCCGAGCAGGAACAGAACAAACTATGTCGATTCAAGAGCATCTTCATTCCTATAGAAAATGGTGGGTATAAGAATCCACAACGAATCATGTCCTTCAAGTCGCACGTTGCTTTCTACCACATCGTTTCAAACGAAGTTTTACCATAACAACATTCCTCTAATTAAAAATTGAATTTTGAACCGGTATGGAATTGATTCAATATGGAATCATGAATAGTCATTGGTTCAACGGTATATAATACTTTCTATGTATCTATGGATAGATAAATGGATAGATAAATAATTATCCGGAAAAGTCTTAGAAAGGTTTTATTAAAGTTATTTCACCCCATATTCTATCCTATGAATGAAACAGCTTTCTAAAAAAGAGGAATATACTTAAGTCTTATTTATATCTTCAACAGATCGTTCGGAATGATGAATCATGAAAAAAAAGATCCTATTTTTCTCGAACAAATAAATTCGAAACCTCAAAAGAATGGCCCTTAATGGATTTCCAATTCCGGACCAAAATCAGTTATTAACCAAATATAAGCTAGTCCGATGACTCGAAAAGGTCGTAAGTTTCTCTATAATATAGATTTTTCACAATAGATTTTTCAGACTTCTTCAAGTACCAAGGTTCATAAAAATGAAGTCAAAATAAAAATCGTTTTTTGTTTTCATGAGTATGGAATAGAAAAGGTCTCGTGTAAGGTAAGATAAGATTAAAGTCGTTATTCTTTCTTTCATCTGAAAGAGAAAATCAGAATCAAGAATAACTCTAATCTTTTCGTATCCATCATATACAACGAACAGTTATTACCGGGGGTAATCATGGATATTTAAAGAATCACAGACCCTTTTGACTTAACCAAAGAGCCGCTATTACTGAAATAGAACAATACGATAACAATACATAATATATATTATAGGACTTGTTCATTTTATATTATATTATACAGATTATACAGACGGATTTTTTTTTACTTCAGGTTCAATAATCTTTCCACCAATTCCAATAAAGTCAAGCAAATGGAATATATAAATTTCCATCCATTTAATCGTTACATTACATTGATTTCCAATTATTCATTTGAATAAGATAAAATACAAAAAAAACGGCATCTGGATCAACTCGTTTTTCCTATTTTTTCCCAGCTTTAGAAGTTTTAAGACGAACGATGAAAGAAATGAAATTCATACCAAAAACTACGTAATCTTTAGTCTCCACATAAAGTGGGGAATTGGGGTACACCGTTTATTTTCTTTAGGCTTTCCTTGGGGAATGGAATAGAAAAAAGGCCTTTTTTTTATTTCGATTCAGAATGCATCATGCGAGAATTCACATTTCATCGATATGGAACACAAAGTTTCCCTAAGTAACTTACTTCAATATGAATATGAGTAGTAGTACAAGTATACTCTGAATGGGAATGATACACCCCCAATTCTTTTTTGAATTAAGAATTCAAAGAAATATCTTTATTTCTACCCGTACACTCGATCACGTTTGTGAGAAACCAAACGAAAGAAAAGATATAATTCTTAGAATTATTCATTTTTCTAGAATTCAGAACAAAAGGCGAGATCACATTATATCCAAATATCCAAAATGAAACAGAAAATTGTTAAAGAGAAGAATCTTTCGTTTCTGATGGAGACGATCTGGGACGGAAGGATTCGAACCTCCGAATAACGGGACCAAAACCCGTTGCCTTACCGCTTGGCCACGCCCCATTTAGATTTAGAATTTATATTCGACACTAATAAAGACTAATATTGGTATTGGTCATTCGTCAATCCCAACCAAAATACATATGAAATACATTGCTGCTAGGATTCAGCACATGGAAATATAGAATAAAAAAAAATTATTGATCATTACATAAAATTCAATTAAGATATTGTATGAAACTCAAATTCCTTGTATTCTCATTTGAGAATGAAAGGAAAGATTTTAGATTTGGGAGAGTTCGAAGAAAAAGAAGGGTTTTTTGACCCGCCTTCTCGTTTTTCCCTAAGAAAAAGAACTCAACCAAAATCAAATTTTCTAATCTACAAGAATGAAATGTTTCTTATGCTTAATATCTTTAATTTAATCTGTATCTGTCTTAATTCTACCCTCTATTCGAGTAGTTTTTTCTTCGGCAAATTGCCCGAGGCTTATGCCTTTTTCAATCCAATCGTAGATGTTATGCCTGTCATACCTGTACTATTTTTTCTCTTAGCCTTTGTTTGGCAAGCTGCCGTAAGTTTTCGATAAAATTTTTAATGCTCCGCTCATGATTTATCCGAAAAAAATTCGAAAAATTGATAAGATCAGATAAGTTTTACATTATGAACCCTCGATTCAAAAATCGAAATTCTTTTATATTGAATAACCGCAGTGACAAATTTGGATCAACTTATTTCCTCGTTCTGACCTTCCAGTAAACAAGGACTTTCTAAGGACCCCACAATACCAAATAATGGATATGGCCAAAAATTTTTGGTAATGAAGGAATCCGAATCTTTCTTTTCTTATTACAAATAAATTCGTGAAAATTACTTTTTTTTCAAGAAAAGACTTCATTTGGGGGGTGTTATGTCAAAATAGTGTATATGATAAAAAATAGGCAATCTATTTCCTTTTTCCAAAAAAATAATCTTGGAGATTGTGTAATGCTTACTCTCAAACTCTTCGTTTACACAGTAGTGATATTTTTTGTTTCTCTCTTCATCTTTGGATTCTTATCTAACGATCCGGGCCGTAATCCCGGACGCGAGGAATAAAAAAAAAGGATTTTGAGTTTTTCTTTACTTTTTTATGTATTCCATACATTTACCTATTATGAAAAATCAGGGATTGAAATTGGAAAAATTTTGAAAGTCTGAAGTAATCAGAGGGGGCGGAGAGAGAGGGATTCGAACCCTCGGTACAAATAACTCGTACAACGGATTAGCAATCCGCCGCTTTAGTCCACTCAGCCATCTCTCCCAATTCAAAATTTTTCATTTTTTATGTGATGTGACACGTGAAGTAAAAAAGATTAAAAGAACCCTCGTTTTCTTTCTTTATTTTTATTATAATTATAAGTATAAGGATAAAATAACACTAATAATATATTCTAAATAAATATTCTATTAAAATAGATAAGATATCTACGAATTTGATCAATAATTCAATTCAGATAATGTAATGATTCGAAACGGATATCTTATCTCCAATAGAATAGATACAGAAAGAATACCTTACTTCTTTGATTACTTCTTTTATTTTGTAAGAAAGGTTCATTCCCCCGGCCTGGTTAAGTACTGGCCGGGCCATTACATTACTTCTGATGAATCATTTCATAGATCAAACGATTTAATTATTTTTGATTTGATATCAAATCAAAAATACTTGCTTGTTATTGAAGCAACAAGAAAGCCAATTTCCATCCCTATTCCTATGATAGAAGTGTCATTTATTAGTATTATTAACACCATGGAAATAATATACTATAGAATATGATATACTATATCATGTGATATACTATGGAATATGAAAGAATATGAATATTTTTCACCATTCTTATTAAGTATTTTAAGTTAAGATTTTTTTGTTATTAGTATTTTTTTCTCAATCTACTTAATTACTTAACTGGATAAAGAATACATACATATATTAAATATTAAACAATATTAAAAATGAAACACACATAGAATATATTCTAACATATATAACATACATATATAACATAACTCATTTATTTGTTCAAGGGACAAGCTTTATTTGAACATTTGAGATCCAATCGATGCGAATTCAAATTCATAAAATACGGCAGTTGAGGGGAAAGTTGAAAACAAAAAAAGAAATGCGGAATTCATCATTTCTATGGTCCAGCTTCAATAACTCCTTCGATTTAGGACTGTCAATAATGACTTACAGCAAGTGAAAAGTTATACTTTTCACTTTATTATTATATATTATAATAATATATTATATTTTATATTCTAAAATTTTTATTTATTTATTTTTTATTTAAATAAAATATTTAAATAAAAAATAAACTTTCTGTTCTTCGCCTATTTTTTCAAATACCCCCGCCCCGGCGGGACGTAGTGTCAACGCTAGAATTTTCATGAGTCTGATGCTATCTTAATTGCATCTCATTCCTTTGTTCGACAAAAGGTATATCCATATATAATAATGGATATGTAGCGGGTATAGTTTAGTGGTAAAAGTGTGATTCGTTCGATTAATAACTTAAATAGTTAAGGGATCTTTCGGTTTTTTAATATTCCGATCAAAAAACTTTATTTCTTAAAAAGGTTTAATCCCTTTTCCTTCAATAGCATATTTGAAGAAGAATATACATTCTCGCGATTTGTATCCAAAGGTCAATTCGAAAT